ATTACGGGGCAGCTCATGATGTTCATATCGATCTATTATGCGCCTCTGCATCTAGCATTGGGTAGACCTCATACAATAACTGTCCTAGTTCTACCGTATCTTTTGTTTCATTTCTTCTGGAACAATCACAAAAACTTTTTTTATTATGGATCTACTACCAGAAATTCAATGCGTAATCTCAGCATTCAATGTGTATTCCTGAATAATCTAATTTTTCAATTATTCAACCATTTCATTTTACCAAGTTCAACGTTAGCCAGATTAGTCAACATTTATATGTTTCGATGCAACAACAAGATGTTATTTGTAACAAGTAGTTTTGTTGGTTGGTTAATTGGTCACATTTTATTCATGAAATGGGTTGGATTGGTATTATTCTGGATACGGCAAAATCATTCGATTCGATCTAATAAGTACCTTGTGTCAGAATTGAGAAATTCTATGGCTCGAATCTTTAGTATTCTCTTATTTATCACCTGTGTCTACTATTTAGGCAGAATGCCGTCGCCTATTGTCACTAAGAAACTGAAAGAAACCTCAGAAACGGAAGAAAGGGGAGAAAGAAAGGAAGAAAGCGATGTAGAAACAACTTACGAAACGAAGAAGACTAAACAGGAACAAGAGGGATCCACCGAACAAGACAAAGATAACCCAGTTTACGAAGATTCTTATCTTGATACCCATCAAGATAATTGGGTATTGGGAAAACTTAAAGAAGAGAAAAATGAAAAAATTAATAAAAAGATTAATACATAAGATAAATATAAGAATAAATAAGACGATATCCGTCCACCCCCCATGTATTTGATCCCCTCTCCTATAAAGAAACTAGCAACACCGACCCCGTTCGTAATTCCATCAATTATATGTCTATCAAAAAACTGAATTAGTTCAGCTAATCCTCTTACACCCACAGTAAAAATCTTAGTATAAAAAATATCTATGTAACCACGATTATATGACCAATTGTATATACCATTTTTTACTTGGTCCAAGAGAATTCTCTTGGGGCTCTTCTTCACAAATGAATTGACTAAGCCCAAATTCTGTAGAGATGAATAAACAGATCCATATAAAATGGATGCTACAAATAATCCAAAAAGAGCTATACTTACCGAAAAAACTGCATTTTTCAAAAACTCATACCAATCCGAAGAATCCTTCGAATTTGGATGGAAAAAATCCGCGGACGGAGTTAACCATTTCGACAATAGATCAAAATCTATTACTCCTCGGTCAAAATTAATTCCGATTGCTCCAATGAATAAAGTAAATAGTACCAATACAAGCAGGGGAAATAACATAGTATTGTCTGATTCGTGAGGATAGGTGTAAGTGTATTTATTTCTAAAGTAAGTACTAAAGTATCGTACTCTATTTCTTACATTATCATCAATTCGATATATATCTTTTGAAAAAAAAGATACCTTATTATTCATTGTTGATAAAAGTAAATTTCTATTGACTGCTTTTGGTACTTCTTTTCCCCATAAGGATATTGAATAGAAAGAAGTATTTTTAGTGCTACTGTAATTTTGAAAATGAATTCGCAAACGTCCATCAAAAGTAAGTAAATACATCCGAAACATATAAAATGCGGTTAATCCTGCTGTGAAGGAAGCTATTATTGCGAAAATTGGTGAATACAACCAACTATCATTAAGAATTTCGTCTTTGGACCAAAAACAAGCAAGAGGTGGAATACCACAAAGAGAGAGCGTACCTAATAAAAAAGTAATTCTTGTAATTGGAACATATTTTGTTAAACCCCCCATAAGAACCATATTTTGACTTTTATCTGGTGAATATCCAACAATGGGTTCCATTGAATGAATAATGGATCCGGATCCCAAAAACAATAAAGCTTTCGAATAGGCATGGGTGATCAAATGGAATAAAGCGGCTCGATAAGAACCTATACCCAGAGCTAACATAATATAACCCAATTGAGACATTGTAGAATAAGCTAAACTTCTTTTAATGTCTCTTTGAGCAAGAGCCAAAGTGGCTCCAAATAGTACTGTTATTACGCCTATTAAAGAAATGAGATTCATTATATAAGGTATAACTGTGAAAAGAGGAAGAAGCCGAGCTACAAGAAAAATTCCCGCTGCTACCATAGTAGCAGCATGTATAAGAGCCGAAATGGGAGTAGGTCCTTCCATAGCATCAGGTAACCATATGTGAAGAGGGAATTGTGCGGATTTAGCAACTGCACCGACAAATAAAAAAGAAATACACAGAGTAGCAAATAAAGAATCCACTCCATTATTACGAACTAAGTTATTAACTATTCCGAACAAATCCCGAAATTCTAAACTACCAGTTATCCAATAAAGTCCTAAAATTCCTAATAATAAACCAAAATCCCCTATACGATTGGTTACAAAAGCTTTTTGACAAGCACTTGCCGCAATTGGACGTGTGAACCAAAAACCTATTAATAAATACGAACACATTCCTACAAGTTCCCAAAAAATATAAATTTGTATCAAATTGGAACTAGTAACTAATCCCAACATAGAAGTATTGAAAAAACTCATATAAGCAAAAAATCTCAAATATCCTTGATCGTGAGACATATAATTGTCACTATAAATAAGAACCATGATTCCAACAGTAGTAATTAATATTGACATAATAGAAGTAAGTGGATCGATCAAGTGTCCGAACTCTAAAGAAAAATCATTATTGACAGTCCAAGACCATAGATATTGATAGATAAAATTTCCATTTATTTGCTGAATAGACAGATTGGCCGAAAACACCATAGCTATACTTAGCATCAAAACACTTGGAAAAGCCCACATACGACGAATATTTTTTGTTGCTGTCGGAATAAGCAGAAGTCCAAATCCTATTAACATAGAAACTGGAAATGGAAGAAAAGGTATTATCCATGCATATTTATATGTATGTTCCATAAAAAACAAATTTTCATTTTTTTTTTATAATTGTTTCCGATTCACCAATTCTTATCGCTTTCGAAAGGAACAATAAAAAAATCAACAAAAAAAGATATGAAAAACCTCAAATATTTTGATTTTTCATTATTTTCACTTTTTTCAGATATTGAAAATATTCAAAAAGTTCTAATTCGTTGGTCAAATGATATGACCAAATAGCTAGCTAAGAGTAATTACTTAGTTATTAACTTTATTAACATTAACTAAAAAAAGATATTTATTAAAATGGGTAATATGAGATTTTGAATCATTCTACAACAACTATACTACCATTCTATTCTGGCAATATGTAACCATATCATATACTATAGTATAGTAAGTAAAGTAAAAACAATTATACCAAAACAGTATAATATAGATTATAGTATGCATTAATAAATCAACAAAAAAAAAAAAGACCTAATTATTCTAGTGAATTTTTTTGTAGTAATTATCTAACTCATTGCGGAACTGATTGATTGGATTCCAATCCAATAAGAAAGTATCAGAAATCTTATAATACTCCCTACTTCGTGTAGAACTGAATTTTTAAAAAACTAATGAGTTCCCCTTCTTAGGTAATGGAATGTCTTGTTTAACATATTAACTACTAGTTGTAGTTAAAGTTTGAACTTAAATTATAGACACGGCACTATGAGCTTATTCAATTAGAACTAATAGTCATAAAAATTCCTTTTCTAATTTTCCCTTCTTTTCCTCTATTTTTTCCTTAGTGTGTTATACTTGACATGCATGTATATATTCATATATAAATAATACATTTGTATTGTATGTTAAGAAAAAACGATTATCGACGGAATTAAGTATAGAAAATGACTAAAAAGAACAATCCATTTTGAGCAATACATGTCTTTCACATACAACAATAAAAATGAGTAACTTTTTTTTTTGAATGGCAGTTCCAAAAAAACGTACTTCTATATCAAAAAAACGTATTCGTAGAAATATTTGGAAGAAAAAGGGATATTTAGCTGCCATAAAAGCTTTTTCTTTAGCAAAGTCAGTTTCTACCGGAGATTCTAAAAGTTTTTTTGTGCGACAAACAAGTAAGAAAATCTTGGAATAATCTGAATTTCCATGGCTCAAAGAACTCCCAATTTTGGAATAGGAATAATTCCCATTAACTAATGTATTGAACTCCTCAAGATTAGTTAGAACTAGCTACTATAATATGTAGAATACGAATTTATCTGTCTGCTGGTTCTAAGCATTATTATTATTATTTTCATTTTCTTTTCCCAATAGAAAAATCTTTCTTTTTTCTATTGGGAAAAGAAAATGAAATTGTGATGGATATAAAAACTCTTTTGTTTTAGTATATGCCTAACTCAAGACCTAATTGGTTTGATATTATCATAAATTAGAAATTATGTACACAACAAAGAACAAAGAGTATTATTAATAGTTAATTAATACTTAATGATACTAAGAAAGTATCGAAATTGTTAGAAAAATTCCTTTAATTTAGTAATTAAAATGTGATACATATGAAATCCTATTTATTTCATTTTGTTAAGTGAGAAAATCAATCTCTTTGACGATTTGTTTTTCATTTATCTGATTTCACGAATTCAAAATAAATAAAGAAAAAATAGAAGAAGGGGGCAATTCTTATCTTAGTCTCTATCTCGATGGAAAACAAAACTTTCAAGTTCCAATTGTTCCGGGAGAACTTAGTATATATATAGTGCGTAAAAGTTGACTGTTAAAACTGAACCTACAATGACACTAACCAAGAATTATTGAAAATGAATTGAGTTTAAAGGAGCTCTTATTCATCCGTTCTAATGTTTACTAAACTATATTGAATCCTTGAATCTAGATCTAGACGATTCAACATGAATTGACTATTATTATTTCAAGCAAGCCGCTATGGTGAAATTGGTAGACACGCTGCTCTTAGGAAGCAGTGCTAGAGCATCTCGGTTCGAGTCCGAGTGGCGGCATACTCAAAAAGAGATAGAATGAATCCTATAATGTATTTAATTCCCGATTTCAATTCAGTAATGGGACCTTTTTTATGTATGATATTTGCGACTTTAGAACATATATTAACTCATCTTTCTTTTTCGATCATTTCAATTGTGATTATGATTCATTTGATAACCCTATTAGTCCACGAAATCATAGGGTTACGTGATTCATCGGAAAAGGGAATGATCGCTACTTTTTTATCTATAACAGGATTATTAGTTACTCGTTGGATTTCTTCGAGACATTTTCCATTAAGTAATTTATACGAGTCATTAATCTTCCTTTCGTGGAGTTTTTCCATTATTCATATGATTTCCAAGATATGGAATCATAAAAATGATTTAAGTGCAATAACCGCGCCAAGTGCCATTTTTACCCAAGGTTTCGCCACATCGGGTCTTTCAAGTGAAATGCATCAATCGGCAATATTAGTACCTGCCCTACAATCTCAGTGGTTAATGATGCACGTAAGTATGATGTTATTGAGCTATGCAGCTCTTTTATGCGGGTCGTTATTTTCAGTCGCTTTTTTAGTCATTACATTTCAAAAAAACATCGATATTTTTTGTAAAAGCAAAAATTTGAAAATTCAGTCATTTTTCTTTGGCAAGATCGAATACTTGAACGAAAAAAGAAGTGTTTTTAAACACACTTCTTTTCTTTCATTTCGAAATTATTACAAATATCAATTAACTCAGCGTTTGGATTATTGGAGTTATCGTGTCATTAGTTTAGGGTTTACCTTTTTAACCATAGGTATTCTTTCTGGAGCAGTATGGGCTAATGAGGCATGGGGATCTTATTGGAATTGGGACCCCAAGGAAACTTGGGCATTTATTACTTGGACCATATTCGCGATTTATTCACATACTAGAACAAATCAAAGTTTGCAAGGTACGAATTCGGCACTTGTAGCTTCTATAGGATTTCTTATAATTTGGATATGCTATTTCGGGATCAATCTATTAGGAATAGGTCTACATAGTTATGGTTCATTCACATTAATATCTAATTGAATAAATTCCATGAGGAATACATAAGAACATCGTCCCATATATAACGAAATTTTGTGCGAGTTTTTGAGAACCATTTGAATGATTTCTTGAGTCAAATGGTTCTCAAAAACTTGGGATACATCTTATTACAATTCTAATTCACTTTATTTTTTTGTGTTGTACAGCGAATGATTTCAAAAATCTTAAAATAAAATTCAAAATTATAAGACTTTGCTTTCTGTCTCATTAATGAAAACAAAACTATCTATAAAAATAATTAGATAGGATAGCTTGCACTTTGTCAACTGATAGCGAGAGAACGAAATCCGGATAAATACCAATTCCTATTACGGGTAAAAAGATACAGATTGAAACAAATAGTTCTCGTGGCCCAGAATCCAAAAAATTGGAGTTTGGAGCATTGAATAATTTGTATCCATAGAACATCTGACGTAACATAGATAATAAATAAATAGGAGTTAATATCATTCCAATTGCCATTACAAAGGTAATTAGAATTTTGGGCATTAAAAGATATTTTTGGCTGGTAATTATTCCAAAAAATACTACTGATTCCGCAACAAAACCACTCATTCCTGGCAATGCAAGAGAAGCCATCGAGAAACTACTAAACATGGTAAATATTTTTGGCATTGGGATGGATACCCCCCCCATTTCGTCTAGATAAACAAGACGTATTCTATCACAACTCGTTCCCACCAAGAAAAAAAGTGCAGCACCAATAAATCCATGAGAGAGTATTTGTAAAATGGCTCCGTTGAGTCCCATGTCGGTTATAGAACCAATTCCTATAATTGTGAAACCCATGTGAGATACGGAAGAATAGGCTATTCTCTTTTTAAAATTGCGTTGACCGAACGAGGTTGAAGCTGCATAAATTATTTGCATTGTCCCTACTATCACCAACCAGGGACAAAATATAGAATGGGCGTGCGGTAATAATTCCATATTGATCCGAATCAATCCATATGCTCCCATTTTTAATAAGATTCCAGCTAGAAGCATACATGTACTGTAATGTGCTTCTCCATGGGTATCTGGTAGCCATGTATGTAGGGGTATAATCGGTGATTTGACGGCATAAGCAATAAGAAAACCAAAATATAATATTATTTCTAATGTCACAGGATATGACTGATTAGCTAATCTTTCAAAATCCAATGTCGGTTCATTGGAACCATATAAACCCATACCTAGAACTCCTATTAAGAGAAAAATGGAACCCCCCACAGTGTACAAAATAAACTTTGTAGCCGAGTACAAACGTTTCTTTCCTCCCCACATGGATAAAAGTAAGTAAACAGGAATTAATTCTAACTCCCACATGATAAAAAAAAGTAAAAGGTCTCTAGAAGAAAATAATCCTATTTGACCACTGTACATTGCTAACATCAGGAAATAGAACAATCGCGAATTTCTAGTAACCGGCCAAGCTGCTAAAGTAGCTAAAGTAGTGATAAATCCGGTCAGTAAAATGGGTCCTATGGAAAGTCCATCGATTCCCAGTCTCCAGTGAAAATCAAAAATATTTATCCATTTAGAATCCTCCTCTAATTGAATTAACGGATCATCCAATTGGAAATGATAACAGAATACATAGGTTGTTAGAAGGAGTTCTGCCATACAAATACATAAAGTATACCACCTAAAGACTTTATTCCCCCTATGAGGGAGAAAGAAAATTGAAGAACCCGCGAATATCGGCAAAACTACAAGTATTGTTAACCAAGGGAAATAACTCGTGATAAAGACAAGATACGTTTTGGCCAAAAACCCGTGCTCGGAATAATATATTTTTTCGAGTACGGGCTTTTGTCGGTAAAAAGGAATCAAATGATTCAAGTGGAGTTTTTTATAACGTATCAATAAGATAGACCCATGCTGCGAGTTGTTTCATGCCATAAATAAACACGGACACTCAAAAAATCTGTTGGACAGGCGGATTCACATCTCTTACAACCTACACAGTCCTCGGTTCTTGGCGCGGAAGCAATTTGCTTAGCTTTACATCCGTCCCAAGGTATCATTTCCAATACATCTGTGGGGCAGGCTCGTACACATTGAGTACACCCTATACATGTATCATAAATTTTTACTGAATGCGACATTGGGTCTATAAATTCCAGTTTTGAACATAAAAAATTTCGATCTGGTAAAGTAAAATCAGTAGTAAATGAATTATATAATTGATATTGTAGACACCAGACGAATCGGTGGTTTATCAAAAAAATCTTAAGAATTAATATTTTTCTAAATCTGTTCATGAGAAAAGACCAAGAGACTTTGATTTACGTTTCAACAACCATGATCATACAAGTCACACGCGAGACTTCACATTGGCCAACGGATCGTCAATATTTCAATATCAATAGTAATATATTTCCACATTACTATACATATTACTATAAATAAAAAAAAAAAAATGAAATAATTTAAATAAAATTTTTTATATATTTTTTTATATATTTTTATATTTATATATTATAAAATTTATATAAAATTTATATATATTATATTATATATTATGTCTTTATTTATATGATAGTTATGACTAATTATTCAACAAATTAGATTGATTGATACGAGTTGATTTTCTGTTACGATAGATCGATGAAACAATAGCTAGCCCAATAGCTGCTTCCGCCGCCGCAATGGCTATAACAAAGATTGAGAAAATGTCTCCTTTTAATTGGCGACTATCAAATATATCAGAAAATGTTACGAGATTAATATTAACCGAATTTAGTATAAGCTCAAGACACATAAGTGCTCGAACCATATTTCGACTTGTGATCAATCCATAGATACCGATCAAAAATAAATAGACACTCAAAAAAAGTACATGTTCGAACATCATTGACTAACTCCTCATGAACCCCGATTCATTTCAATATGAACAACAATTCAACCGATTTGATTGACTAGAATCGAGCAATTACAGAAAAAAAGAAGTACTTACAGTAGATTAAACTAAAAACTTTCCCTTTTTCATTTGATTTTTAATTTCTAATAATTTTATTAATTCTAAGTATTTATTATTGACGAGCCATAGTAATTGCGCCTATCAAAGAAACTAAAAGAATTATAGAAATGAGTTCAAACGGAAGATAAAAATCTGTTGATAAATGAATTCCAATTTGTTGAACGTTACTTAGAAGGTCCTGCTCTATAATCTGGTTTGATCTTGTAGTCCAAATAATTCCGTACCATGACGTATCTGGGATAGTAGTAATTAATGAAAAAAGAATACTTGTACAAACCAGTGAAGTGACCCCATCTCCAACAGTCCAAAGATAGGAATCGTTGGAATATTCTGAACCACTCATGAACATAACAGCAAATATGATTAAGACATTTATGGCTCCCACATAAATAAGGAGCTGTGCGGCAGCTACAAAATAGGAGTTTGATGGAATATAGAATAAGGATATACAAACAAGAACCAATCCCAATGAAAAGGCAGAATAAATTGGATTGGTAAATAATACTACTCCTAGACCTCCTAATATAAGAAATGATCCCAGAAACACTACAAGTATATCGTGTATTGGTCCAGGTAAATCCATTATGTATAACAGATAAATAAGTCGAAATATTTCATGACCTTACTAAATAGTCCAGGAAAGAGAAGGGTGTTACCCTTATTTTTTTCTTGTATATGATGGGTTCCTAATTGAATTAAAGCTTAATATGGATTAACGTAGATATAGATAAAGTTATTGGCCAATAATACTCTTTTTTATCTGAAAGAAAAAAGAAAAGAATAGTTGGAATTTTATATTTAGAAATCATCACGAAAACATACATATTCTCGCTTTAAATCAAAGAGTAATTCTCAACAATCAATAGTTATTAGTTATTATTTGTTTTGTAGTTTCCGACCAACCAAAATAAAAGAGACTTGGCTCCTTTATCTCAAATATTTCAAAAGAAAATCTTAGTAATCGGTAATCGTTCTTGAATCAAGGGGTTTATCTTTTTCCATTTTGATTTGAGTCGAATTCATAACTGTTTGAATTGTGTAATCTCCAATTACTGACATTGGTAACCGACCCAAAGCAATTTGATTATAATTCAATTCGTGACGATCATAAGTGGAAAGTTCATATTCTTCAGTCATCGATAAACAGTTTGTTGGACAATACTCGACACAGTTACCACAAAATATACAGACCCCAAAATCAATACTATAATTAAGCAATTGTTTCTTTTTAATATCTTTTTCAAATCTCCAATCAACAACGGGTAGATCTATGGGACATACACGAACACATACTTCACAAGCAATACATTTATCAAATTCAAAGTGGATTCGACCACGGAAACGCTCTGATGTGATCGATTTTTCATAAGGATATTGAATAGTTACAGGTAAACGGTTTGTATGGGATAGGGTAATTATGAAACTTTGACCAATGTACCTTGCAGCTCGTATTGTTTGTTGGCCATAATTTATGAACCCGGTCACCATAGGGAACATATTGTGGATCTCCGTGAATAAATTGATGTTTCTTTCTCTTGTTTGAGATCGTTTATGAATCTGGAATATCGTTATCCTATTCTGTTATTTATAGTGAAACAAGTTGGGAAGAAGTTGTCAATAATAGATTACCCAAAGAAATAGGTAAAAGAAATTTCCATCCAAGATTTAATAGCTGGTCCATTCTCATCCTAGGTAAAGTCCATCTTGCTGTGATAGGAATGAACAGAAACAAATAAGCTTTAGCTAATGTAATAAATATACCAATTGTCATTCCAAAGACTCCAGCCATTTTATTTATTCCGAAAAGTTCAGGAATGGATATGTACGGAATAGAGAAATTCCACCCGCCTAAGTAAAGAACTGTTATAAATAATGAAGAAACTAATAAATTTAGGTAAGAAGCAAGGTAAAATAGAGCGTATTTGATACCTGAATATTCCGTTTGATAACCTGCTACTAATTCCTCCTCTGCTTCTGGTAAATCAAAGGGTAATCTCTCACATTCTGCTAGAGAAGAAATTAGAAAAACAATAAACCCTATAGGCTGACGCCAAAGATTCCACCCCCCAAAACCATATTTTGACTGTGCCTCAACTATATCAACTGTACTTGAACTATTAGATAATCATAGTCGATAATAACATCACTGTTCGCATCGCTATTTCAAAACCGTACATGAGACCTCAGCTTCATACGGCTCCTCTATGGTCACAAATAAATGTAAGGACTTGTTCGGTATTATCACTATCTTTAGATAGTAAATAGAATAAATATACATCGGGAGTCCAAAATTAGACCAATGAAATTCCGTCTGCTAGAATAAAAAAGGGTGCTTCCGAATTGATCTTATCCTTTAGAATTTCAATTTCTCTTTGTTCGGTAATAACTTAATCCTTCAATAAAATACTCGTTATATCAATAAATATGTTCTATCAATAACTATAACTATAAAGAAAAACTAGAAAGTATAAAGAAAGAATTAGAAAGAATTGGGCATTAATTCTAAATTCATGATAAGAATTCCATATGTATGTATAGATATGGGTGGGGAAAAGAAATAATAAATAAAGATCTTTATTTATTATTTTTCATTTTTCTCATTCTATTTTTGCATTTCATTTCTTTTGTTCCTGTTCTTCTTTCTCAGAGGAGGGAGTACTCTGAAAAACAATACAATTACAATAAAGGATTAATTCGTTTTTGATAGTCATTTCTTTAATCAGTGAATAGGAGCATACTCTAGATCGGAATCATGGGGAAGTACTGCTTGGTCATTTCTACCAACTTAAAGTCCTCATTATGATTCGTTTTATCCACAGTTTTCCGCAAAAATACCCTTTTTTGATACCTTACGTTATCTCCATTACTAATCTTTTGTGTACCTTGGTGTTCCTAACTGTCCACCGATTTTTGATTGATCCCGGGTATGGTAATACATACAAGATAGTAGTGGAAACCCCATACAGTTGATCTTTTGTACCCGCTTCAAGATATGATAATGAGTCAAAGAATCTTAATCTTGGGGTAAACAGTTTACACTGCTTATGTTTATATTCTTGTACATAGGGAACGAGATTTTATCTTCTTACTGCAAATTTCTAAGCAGTTTGATTTTACTCATATAACTATCTAGCTTAACTCATCAACCCTAATGATGAATAAAAAATGAAAATATCCATTCAATATATTCAACCTCTTTACTTTATTTCTAGAGAGGAGGGAAAATAATCATGTTCCAACGAATCACACGTAGAGATATTGATAACACACAGAGAGTTAATGGTATTTCATAACTAATAGATTGAGCAGCAGCCCGTAGACCACCTGAAAAGGAATATTTATTATTCGATCCATATCCTGACATAAGAAGTCCAATAGGAGCAATACTTGAAATGGAGATCCATAAAAAAACACCTATACTGAGATCGGCCAAAACAAGGTGATATCCAAAGGGAATTACTAAATAACTTAGTAGAACTGATATGACCGCTATAGACGGTCCCACGCTGAACAAACGAATATCTCCTCTGGATGGGAGGAGGTCCTCTTTAAAAAGTAATTTTGTCCCGTCCGCTAGAGCTTGAAGAATTCCTAACGGGCCGGCATATTCAGGCCCAATACGTTGTTGTATTGCTGCGGATATTTCTCTTTCTAACCACACAATTACTAGTACCCCTATTGTGATTCCCAATAGAAGGGTGAAAATAAGAACAAAGATCCATATGAGTCCATAGACTTCTTTTAAGGATTCCGATCTAGAAAAAGAATTGATAGCTTGTACTTCTACTTCTGTTGTATCAATTATCATTTCAACGATCAACTTCTCCCATAATGATATCTATACTACCTAGTATCGTCATGATATCAGCCAATTTCATTCTTTTAACTAGTTGAGGGAGAATTTGCAAATTGATGAAACCGGGTGGACGAATTTTCCATCTCCAGGGGAAAACACTACTATCTCCTATCAAATAAATTCCTAATTCCCCTTTTGGGGCTTCTACTCTCACATAAAGTTCTTGTTTCGACAATTCAAAATTGGGTGAAAGTTTTTTAGTAATAAATCTATATTCAAAATTATTCCATTCGGGATTTTTTGCTCTATCAAAGCGTCGAACTTCTAAATTCTCATAGGGTCCTCCGGGAATTCCTTCTAGAGCCTGTTGAATAATTTTTATAGATTCCTTCATTTCACCGATTCGTACTAAATAACGAGCTAGTGAATCTCCTTCTTTTTGCCATTGGACTTCCCAATCGAATTTATTATAACACTCATAATGATCAACTTTACGAAGATCCCATTGGATTCCAGAAGCTCGTAGCATCGGTCCTGATAAACCCCAATTTATTGCTTCCTCTCCACCAATAATGCCCACTCCTTCAACTCGTTCCAAAAAAATAGGATTCCGCGTAATAAGTTTTTGATATTCAACAATTCCTGTTAAAGAATAATCGCAGAAATCCAAACATTTATCTATCCAACCATAAGGTAGATCGGCAGCAACTCCCCCAATACGGAAATAATTATGCATCATTCGCATACCTGTAGCGGCTTCGAATAGATCATATAACAATTCCCTTTCTCTGAAAATATAGAAAAAGGGAGTCTGTGCACCGATATCCGCCATAAAAGGTCCAAGCCATAACAAATGAGAAGCTATACGACTCAGTTCTAGCATAATTATTCTAATGTAAGTGGCTCTTTTAGGTACTTGAACACTTTCCAATCGTTCTGGTACATTTACTGTTATTGCTTCTGTGAACATAGTGGCTAAATAATCCCACCGTGTTACATAAGGCAAATATTGTATAATTGTTCGATTTTCCGCTATTTTTTCCATCCCTCTGTGTAAATAACCCAATACGGGTTCACAGTCAATAACATCTTCACCATCGAGAGTAACGATCAGTCTAAGAACACCATGCATTGATGGGTGGTGAGGACCCATATTAACTATCATGAGATCTTTTCTTGTAGCCGGTACAGTCATATCTTTTTTTCCTTAATTCATTATTCCATGAATTTATCAAAATGAGGTTCATCAAAATGAAAAATCTAATAACTACTATTAACTAATAACTAAAGAACAAAATTCAAACCAATCTTTAAATTAACGAGTTTTTGACTCCCGAATACCCAACTGACCAATCAATTTCTTATAACGTATTCTATTTTTCTTTGACAAATAATCTAGCAGCCGTTGACGTTTTCCCAGAATTTTTCGTAGACCTCTTTGCGACAAAAAATCTCTTTTATGTAATTCCAAATGTGAAGTAAGTCTCCGTATCTTATCGGTGAAACTGAATACTTGAAATTCAACAGATCCGCAGTTTTTTTCTTTTTCTTGTCGAATAGCTGAGATGAATGAATTTTTTACCATAAAAACAAGTTTTTCTATTTTTTTCGTGGATTTGACCGATCAGGAAAAATAATAATTTAATTATTATTATATCAGTTATTTCCAGTTATTTGAATCTAGATACACAAAAATTTTTGATTTCTTCATATACAATATATTTTTTTTTTATTTTATCAAAATCAAATTGCAAATTTGATTTGGATAGAAAGGGATGATACATTTATGCATTCAGGGAAGAGAATAATTTTTTTTTTACCTAAAAAAAGGATTCTGTCGATTTCTTACTAGATCCAATGGATACGTAATTAAATCGGTATCATGTACCAGAATGTAACATAGCGTATGCATATATTTTTCGGCTTTTATTTACCAAATATCTTCCGCGTTAGATATATAGGAAATATACTATTAAGTGATTCTGAACCGTGGATACATATGTATTCTTGACATACTGAAACGACTGCCGTTATTGGTATCAAACCAGTAACGATTCATACAAGCTAAATCTTCTAATCGATAATTGGGCCAAATAAACAATTTGAATTTAATGAATTTTTTTGCATCTGTATTAAGATGCTTTTCCTCGTTCAAAAATTGTCCACAGTTTTTTATGTTGTTTTGATTGCAAAATATTGAATTTCTATTATCCACAACATTCCAATTCCGGGAATTGAAACAAATTAGAATTCTCAATTCTCTACGACATCCGGGGGATAGAATATTTTCAGGAACAAGGAAATCATAATGATTTTTGTTTCTATTCATAAGCGTATTGCTGTGTCGTGCAACGGATCCATCAAAATTCTTTTTATCAACATATCCATTTTTTATTATGCATTTTTCATTAATTTGGTGCTTATTCTTATCAACCAATGAAATACCTACAGTTTGATATATAATATATTTTCTATCTCTTTTCATAGATAGACGAATTGGTTCGATAATAAATATTCCCCTTTTTATCAATTCTGTAAGAGTTAGGTCTTTTTGAATCAACATTACATACGGATGCATTTCTCCTCTTTGAATTGAGGATATAGCAATTTCCTTTGGATCTATCAGTCTAAGTAGAAGACAATATACCTTGATATTATTGATCATTCTTTGACTCAAGGGGTCATCCCATCTTAATTGAAAAAGAAAATATTTTTTTAGGAATAAATTGAGTTCTGCTTCTTTTTTGCTCTTGGATTGTTTTTTCTTTCTACCCTTTTGAATGTCTGCTCCCGTGTAATCTTCTTTTACATCTTTCTTTTCTTTTTGTTTTTGTAGATCTGATACAAGATCTCCTTGACCTTGTTGTTCGTTTTTTTTTTGGTTGGAATTTTCTAATTCAAGATATACTTTTTTATTAGTTAATATAGGAAGATTTTTTTTTTTATTTACGTCGATCTTTTCACTTTGACTAATATTTTCACAGAAATTCAAAATTAGTAATTTGATTGGTATGATCCACGGTTTTATCTTATACGCATCAAAAAGTAGCACAAATTCTGGGAAAAACCAAGGTTCTATATTTGATATGGTACGATATAACTTTTCTTGATTCATTCCCATCCAATCAAAAAAGAATTTTTTTTGATTGGATGGGTTGATTTTATGATGAATCGTAAAAGAAAAAAGATCTTTTTTTTCAAATTTTTGAGAATTTTTAGTTTTAGCATTTTGATGAATCTTGGTGTCGATATGCGTATTGGTCCAGGTCTCAATATCGATATGATTTCTAATACAGAAATGGAGAATTCTCCAATCAAAAATTTTTCTATCCATATTTTTGTCTGTATCAATAATAGATCCTTTTTCTAAATAATAACTAATAGCTATACTTATCAATCCATAAAATGATTCGGGTTTCGGTGTATTGAAATTATATGGAATTTTTTTGTCCTCTACTTGTAATGCTGATCCATAAATATAAGAGTCCTTACTATCCACATAATTTAAATATTTATATGATAAAAGATCATATCCGTAATGCTTTTTCAATTTGACTTTTTGACTCATCAACGAATCCACCGCATAGTAATTTTGTTTCATGTAATGAATTAATTGGTCTTTTTCTTTTTTATATAAATCCAATTTCATTGAGTTCTTCTTTTGAATCATACGACATTGATTGACTCTATTTCGCCACTTTTTCGCTACTAAGTGAGACCACTTAGTCTGAGATAAATTGTATTGATAATGACCCCTTAACCAAATTTTCCATTTATTCATTCCATACTTATCAATTTTCTTATGTCTTGATTTGGAATAAAATATTCCTCGTGTCGTACAATAATTCTTGATTATATCCTTAAGAAAAGAATAGGTGCCGTGATGTTGAAGTACAGATCTCAAATGATACTTGTTAAGTAATTGATTTTGTGATAATTTGTAAAATACATATGCTTGAGACAAGGAAGATAAGTCACAATAAATATTAGAATTATTATTAATGTTAGTATTAGAAAACGACTTTTTTATAGTAGAAATAAAGTTCATTGTATTTTGATTTGTGTTCTCAATTCCTTCTTGATTCGTTTCGTCGTTGAAAATGGATTTATTGATGATTTTTTTTATTGATTCAAAGAAAAGTTGTGCATTGATCCTTGGAATCTTAATGATACATAGTAATATATCCGTGTATATTTTTTCAATGAAGGATTTCATAAAATAATATGATTTGCGTATTAATCGGATATTTTTTCTTTTGAATTTTTGCCAAAAATCCTTCTGTGATTCCGATCTTTTATCATCACAAGTTAGAACTTTTTTTTTCTTGTCTTTTGTGATTCCTTCTATTTGAGTCCTAATTGTGGTTGTCTTATTAGCAAGATCTTTCATTTTTGTTTCTATGAGTAAATAATTTTCATTTACACAACTCGTGGATCGAATGCGAATGGTCGATTCGCGGATAATCTTATTATTTATATTGGAATCTTTTCTGTTTTCATTCGATTCATATACTTCCACCTTCCTCAATTTCAACAAGAAAAAGGGGTTTCTTTTTTCAAGTTCTTTCATTATTAGGTTTATAACTAGAACTATTTTGGCGACCCACCTTGTTTTTTCTTTTGAAACTTTTAGAAACCGCTTTTTTCTTTCTTTGAAAACCCTTATAACTTGAAAAATTTTCTTTTTCACTTTTATCATTTTTTTTTCGAGTTCTTTTAAAATTGGTTCAAAGAAAGAAGGTCGTTTTCGGGGAGACCCAAAAGGTAGTTCTGCTTCCCTTCCCCAGACTGTTAAAAAACAAAAATTCTCTTTTTTCTCTTTTTTAGTCATTTGCTGATCTCTATGATGAGATCGTATCTTAGATCTTCGCCAAGGTTTCAGACAGAAAGGAAATAGAATCTTTATTTGAATACCATCTGTTAACCAATTTTTGGGAAATTCTGTTTCTGATAATTGAACACCATTATAGGTACATTTAACATGCATTTCTCTATTCCATTCCCTCAAATCCTCGTACCACTCGGGGAATTGCAATAATAACATACGTCCAATATTTTTAGCTATTATCAATAAGGGCAATATAACGTATTTTCTAAGAAAAGATTGGGTTACTAACATGAAACCCCTTATTGCTTGAGTAAATATAAAAGTATCCCAAGCTTCTGATATTGCTATTCGTTCATTTTCCTCTTCTTTCTCTTCATTTGTTTTCTCCTTTTCTTTTGTCTCTTCCTCCTCATCAAAATAAGAAATTTGCAATTCTGGGGTTTCCCCTACCCAATTCCTAAAAACTAGATTAATCGTTTCAGAGATATCAAAAAACGAAAAAAAAAAAGTTTTGTCTATTCGATCCAAAAAAAGTGGAGAATGTACATTTGCTTGAAATATTTCCCAAGTAACTGTTTTACGTCTTTGAGCACGCATGGATCCTTTGATTATACCGCGGCGAAAATCTGATTGTTGTGAATAACGTATCAAAGCCACCTCCTCTTCTTCATCACTAGTGTTAGTATTACTAGTAGTATTATTACTAGCCCTGGAATTAGTACTTTGATCATTATCAGTATAAATTACCACGCGTTTGCCTTTTCTTGAACGAATTTCAGGATCCTCCGCCGATTCTTCTTCATCTTCTTCTTCCTCTTCTTCCAAATCGTCTGTCAATTTGTATGACCACCGAGAAACCTTTTTACTTATTTCTTCCATTCCAATGGATTTCTTTCTAATTCTTGTTAGATCGTTTGGATCGGTTGTAATTATATCGAATAAAAATTTCAAAGATTTTGCTTGACTTTCTGAATCAATTCCTTGCGCGCGTTTAAAAGAAAATTTTTCGATTGAGGTTAACCCAATGGAATTCAATAAAAATTCCCCGAAAAAGTCAAACTTATTCTTTTGATGTTCAAATTCTCTAGAATCTTTATGAAATAGACCATGAATCTTATTTATCCAAAACATTTCTACGGTATCTTTTGTTGAAGTTATTAAATTATTCATGATTGCACGTGAATCAAATTTTTTTATTGTTCCTCGATGAGGTCCGTTCAAAAAAGGATCATACATTTTTGGCAAGTATTCTTGTTCATTTTCATCATCGCATAATCTAGTCCTTTTTTCTAGCATATCTAAAGCAAGAGATCCCTTCTCTTTTTCTAGTTCTAGAATTTTTATTCGACTTATCAATTCATTGTTCAAGTTGTATTTTTTTTGTTTATTGGTATAAACCCAATAATTATACAGGTTCTCGTGAGATAGTTTTTCTGTCGTGTACAAATAAATTTTCCGTTCTATCATTTCTGAAAAAGTCGATGAACTGGGCGGATATGTAAAAGATATTATTTGTTTTCCATCACTTGGGCATATATAAAAAAAATATTGTGACATTTCGTTTCGTACAGCATTTTCAAATCGATCATTTTTTATATATCTCAACGGGCGATTCCATCGTTTATAATCGAAAAGAAAAGTGACAATAGGTTTTTCAAACCAGAAATAAGTTTTTTCATTTTTCTCTTCTTTAAGTTTTCCCAATACCCAATTATCTTGATGGGTATCAAGATAAGAATCTTCGTAAACTGGGTTATCTTTGTCTTGTTCGGTGGATCCCTCTTGTTCCTGTTTAGTCTTCTTCGTTTCGTAAGTTGTTTCTACATCGCTTTCTTCCTTTCTTTCTCCCCTTTCTTCCGTTTCTGAGGTTTCTTTCAGTTTCTTAGTGACAATAGGCGACGGCATTCTGCCTAAATAGTAGACACAGGTGATAAATAAGAGAATACTAAAGATTCGAGCCATAGAATTTCTCAATTCTGACACAAGGTACTTATTAGATCGAATCGAATGATTTTGCCGTATCCAGAATAATACCAATCCAACCCATTTCATGAATAAAATGTGACCAATTAACCAACCAACAAAACTACTTGTTACAAATAACATCTTGTTGTTGCATCGAAACATATAAATGTTGACTAATCTGGCTAACGTTGAACTTGGTAAAATGAAATGGTTGAATAATTGAAAAATTAGATTATTCAGGAATACACATTGAATGCTGAGATTACGCATTGAATTTCTGGTAGTAGATCCATAATAAAAAAAGTTTTTGTGATTGTTCCAGAAGAAATGAAACAAAAGATACGGTAGAACTAGGACAGTTATTGTATGAGGTCTACCCAATGCTAGATGCAGAGGCGCATAATAGATCGATATGAACATCATGAGCTGCCCCGTAATAAAACCAGTTGTTGCTGATACCTCCTTCTCGGTT